TTAAATGGTCAAGAATATTGCATTGATAAACCAATTAGTCTTTTTGAGTTACTTGCATATTTTAATTATAATTCAGCCTTGCTGGTCTTAGAATATAATAATTTTATTTGTAACAAAAAAAATTGGGATAAAATTTTCATTACAAATAATGATAAAATTGAAATAGTGACAATTGTTGGAGGAGGATAATTTTCGAACTTATTCTACTTCAATAATTATAAAGATATAATATATCCAATTCGTATAAATTCAATTATCTTTGCTATTTTTTAAAAAGAGATTTCTAAATTGAGATAAGGAACTTGGTAATTAACATTAATTTGCTTTAGTAAAAACCAATCCATTACTTTCTCCATAACGTTTCATAAATCTCATAAACCGGTCCCACGCATCAGGACTTTTCATAATATAAATAGATTCAATTGCTTCAGGTTTTCCATTTACAAACCGTGCGTTTACATCGCGTGTTTCTAATGTTCCTTCTCGATCAATTAAATACATCCCAGTTATTTCTCCTTTTTTTGCAGTATTTTTATCTAAAATATTTGGATTTTTAAATCGAAATGTAGCGGTTCCTGTACTGCCATCTCGTGATCTTGTTAAACGCACATCTGGTAGTACTTTTTCATCCAAGCCTTTTATAAATTGTATTTTAGCTTCCATAATTTTCTCTTTAACTACACCATCAAACTTATAATACTAGAATAATAAGTTAGTAAAATTAATTGAATACATTAAGTTATTACTAAAGTTTATTAAACTGGGGTGGCAGGATTCGAACCTACGAATGGCGGAGTCAAAGTCCACAGCCTTACCACTTGGCGACACCCCAAAAGAGTAACACAGCTAAAACGAGTGAGCAAATATCTTATTTTCTAATCTACTAATCAAAGACTTTACTTATTGGGCAAGAAGGGATTCGAACCCCTGACACCGTAGTTCGTAGCCACGTGCTCTAGTCCACTGAGCTACAAGCCCAAACTGTGTTACGTAAGTTAATAATACTATTAAAACTTATATTTCGTAAAGTCTTTATATAAAAAATTTTCAATAGAATAACTTATTTGACTTGCAAAATTATTCTAATTTACCGTAAAGTAAGAATTTGAAGATTTTTTATCTGATTGTTAAAAAACTAATTAAAATTTTGAAAAATGGCAAAAAAAATATTATATCAAGATAATGCAAGACGTGCTTTAGAGCGTGGAATGGAAATAATGGTCGAAGCTGTTTCTGTTACACTAGGTCCAAAAGGTCGAAATGTTGTATTAGAAAAGTCATACGGTTCACCACAAATTGTAAATGATGGCGTAACAATAGCGAAAGAAATTAATCTAGAGGATCATATTGAAAATACAGGCGTATCGCTAATACGCCAAGCCGCATCCAAAACAAATGATGTTGCTGGTGATGGAACTACAACTGCAACAGTATTAGCGTATGCAATGGTTAAAGAAGGGTTAAAAAATGTCGCAGCTGGTGCGAACCCAATTTCAATTAAACTTGGAATGGAAAAAGCAACTCAATATTTAGTTACTCAAATTAATGAATTTGCACAACCAGTTGAAGATATTCAATCCATCCAACAAGTAGCTTCAATTTCAGCGGGAAATGATGACGCGATTGGTATGTTAATTGCTGATGCATTAGCGAAAGTAGGAAAAGAAGGCGTAATTTCATTAGAAGAAGGCAAAGGAATTAAAACTGAGTTAGAAATTACTGAGGGAATGAAATTAGAAAAAGGATTTATATCACCATATTTCATTACAAATACAGAAAAAATGGAAGTTTCTTATGAAAATCCTTTAATTTTACTAACAGACAAACGAATTACATTAGTTCAACAAGATTTACTTCCAATTTTAGAACAAGTAACAAAAACAAAACGGCCACTTCTTATTATTGCAGAAGACGTTGAAAAAGAAGCATTAGCAACCTTAATCCTAAATAAATTACGTGGAATTGTAAATGTTGTTGCTATTCGCGCTCCTGGTTTTGGTGAATTACGAAAATTGATGTTAGAAGATATCGCAATCTTAACAGGTGGAACTGTAATTACACAAGATGCGGGACTAAATTTAGATAATATTCAATTAAATTTATTAGGACAAGCTCGTCGTATTATTGTAACAAAAGATACAACAACTATTGTTGGCGATGGTTTAGAACTTGAAGAAATTAAAGCTCGTTGTGAACAACTTCGTAAACAAGTTAATATTGCTGATACAGGATACGAAAAAGAAAAATTACAAGATAGAATTGCAAAACTTTCTGGAGGAATTGCTGTAATTCGTGTGGGAGCTGTAACAGAAACAGAAATGAAAGATAAAAAATTGCGTTTAGAAGATGCGATTAATGCAACACGCGCAGCTGTTGAAGAAGGTATTGTACCGGGAGGTGGGTCAACTTTAGTTCATTTATCTGAAAATTTAGTAACATGGGCTAAAAATAATTTAAAAGAAGATGAATTAATTGGGGCAATAATTATTTCACGAGCTATTACCGCACCATTACGACGTATTTCTGAAAATGCAGGGATTAACGGTCCAGTTATAATTGAAAAAGTTCAAGAACAAGATTTTGAGATTGGATATAATGCTGCAAGAAATATATTTGGTAACATGTATGACGAAGGTGTTGTTGATCCTGCTAAAGTAACTAGATCAGGTTTACAAAATGCAACTTCAATTGCAAGTATGATTTTAACTACGGAATGTATTATTGTTGATGAAGATGAAACCTTAAACGAATCATAAAATTCGTTTAAGGTTTTCAGATTTGTCATTAATGATTAATTGATTATTTATTTTTGTTCATTAAATTGCACTAAATTTTTTTTAGGTAGTAGTTTAAAAGTTACTTTAAAATTTTTTATAAATCTGACAAAGGTTCAGCTGTGTCTGTTTGAATCATATCCTTCATTGCAATTTTTAACTCTTCAACTAATGATTTTAATGATTCAAAATTATCTGTCTGAATATCTTGACGTATTGTTTCAATAAGTTTAGTTACATTTTGTTTTTTCTCATCGACTATTGTATCACCAAGTGTTGTAAGTTCTTTTTCTGCTTCAAAACATAAAGTTTCAGCTTGGTTTTTTAAATCAATATTTTGTCGTTTTTCTTTATCAAATGACGCATATTTTTCAGCTTCCGCTAACATATCGTCAACTTCTTTTTCATCTAAATTAGAAGCCCCTTGAATTGTCACGGATTGTTCCACTGATGTTTCTAACTCTTTAGCTTTAACAGATAAAAGACCATCAACATCAATATCAAAAGTTACTTCAATTTGAGGAATCCCTCTTTCAGCTTGCGGAATTCCATCTAATCTAAAATTACCTAAACTCTTATTTCCCGCGACTAATTCTCTTTCACCCTGTAAGATATGTATTTCTACATTTGTTTGATTATCAACTGCTGTTGAAAACATTTCAGATTTCTTAACTGGAATTGTAGTATTACGCGCAATAATTTTTGTCATAACACCACCTAGTGTTTCTACACCAAGAGATAACGGTGTTACATCCAATAATAGAATATCTTTAATTTCACCTGCAAGAATACCTGCTTGAATTGCAGCACCAATTGCAACGACTTCATCTGGATTAACAGATTGATTTGGTTTTTTATTTGTTAATGATTCAACTAAGTTTTGAATAGCTGGAATTCGTGTTGACCCTCCAACTAATACAACTTCATTAATATCTGATTTATCAAGTTTTGCGTCAGTAAGAGCTTTTTCAACTGGAATACGACAGCGATTAATTAATTCTTGACATAAACTCTCAAAAATTTCCCGCGTTAATTCTTTTTCGATATGTTTAGGCCCAGTTTTATCGGCAGTAATAAATGGTAAGTGGATAGTTGTCTTTTCAACTGTTGAAAGTTCCATTTTAGCTTTTTCAGCAGCTTCGGTTAATCGCTGTAAAGCTTGGATATCTTGCGTTAAATCAATTGATTCTTGTTTTTTGAAATCATTAACTAACCAATTTACTAAAACTTTATCGAAGTCATCTCCTCCTAAATTTGTATCGCCAGCTGTTGCTAAAACTTCAAAAATACCATCACCAACTTCTAAAATAGAAACATCGAATGTCCCCCCACCTAAATCGAATACTAAAATTGTTTCATTTTGTTTTTTATCTAATCCATAAGCTAGTGAAGCTGCTGTCGGTTCATTGATAATTCGTAAAACTTCAATGCCTGCAATTTTTCCTGCATCCATTGTTGCCTGTCGTTGCGAATCATTAAAATAGGCTGGTACAGTAATTACAGCTTGTGTTACTTCTTGACCTAAATAACTCGTTGCATCATTCACTAATTTTCGTAAAACTTGTGCAGAAATTTCTTCTGGACTAAAGTCTTTATTTAACGATGAACATTTAATTTTAATATTTCCATTCGAATCTTTAGTAACTTTATATGGTAATTGTTTTGAATCTTCTGAAATCTCAATTTCTTTTGACCCAATAAATCGTTTAACGGAGAAAAAAGTATTTTCCGGATTAATTACCGCTTGACGCTTAGCAATTTGACCCACTAATAATTCTTGTTTTTTTGTATATGCAACAATTGATGGTGTTGTTCTTAAACCTTCAGCATTTATAATGACACTTGGTTGACCGCCTTCAATTGCCGCTACAACTGAATTTGTTGTCCCTAAATCTATACCTACAACTTTTCCCATTGGTTTTTTTTTAATATTAAGTTTTAATGATTTTATAACTAATTTCTGAGTAAAAAAGAGATGTTTAATCTCCGTAAAAACAATTTTTAATAAAACTGTTGATTTATCTTACCTAGACAAATAAAGTGAAATTTCTTAAATTAATATAATCAATTTAACAATTTTGATTGTTTTATTTACTAATATTTGGGTTTTTACAAAACTCCAAATTTGTCTTTCTATTCGTTAATATATCTATATGTATATATCTATTTTGGAGAAATATTGTGTCTTTAGGTTTATTAGGTAATAAAATTGGTATGACTCAAATTTTCGATGAATCAGGTAACATTATTCCTGTTACAATTTTAAAAGTGGGTCCTTGTATTATTACACAAGTCAAAACGGTGTTAACAGACGGATATAATGCGATTCAAATCGGATACGGAAATGTAGCAAGCAAATCTTTAACTCAACCTGAATTGGGTCATTTACAGAAATCAAATCTTCAACCATTAAAATATTTAAAAGAATTTCGTGTAACTAATCCTGAAGAATTTCAAGTTGGCCAAATTTTAAACGTTGAATCATTTACAGCTGGACAACTTATTAATGTTACAGGAAAAAGTAACGGTAAAGGGTTCTCTGGACTTCAAAAACGTCATAATTTTACACGAGGGCCTATGACTCATGGTTCAAAAAATCATAGAGCACCCGGGTCAATTGGTATGGGAACAACGCCAGGTCGTGTTTTACCAGGAAAAAAAATGGCAGGTCAATTAGGAAACAAAGTTACAAATATTAAAAAATTAAAAATTATTCAAGTAAATAATGATGAAAACATCTTAGTAGTAAAAGGCTCAGTTCCAGGAAAACCTGGAAATTTACTAAGTATTGTAACATCTAACTAATTAAAACTATATTATCAAAGAAATGAATATAGGAAAAATATAATATGACTGTTCAAAAATTTGTTACATATAATTCATTAGATATAAATGGAGAAGTCTTAGAAGACAAACATGAATTAAAATTTACTGTTCTTGAAAAATCCGGCAATTATTTAATTCATAAAGATATTTTAAGACATCAATCTGCACAAAAACAAGGTACTGTTTCAACTAAAACACGAAGTGAAGTTCGAGGTGGTGGTCGTAAACCATGGCGTCAAAAAGGGACAGGTCGTGCTCGAGCAGGTTCAAACCGTTCCCCTTTATGGAAAGGTGGCGGTGTTATTTTTGGGCCAAAACCTAAAAAAGTCATCTTAAAATTAAATAAAAAAGAGCGTAAATTAGCATTACAAACGTTACTTTATAACAAGCGAAATAGTATTTCGGTTATTGATAATCTAGAAAATTTGGTAGAATTACCCAAAACAAAAACATTTTATAATCTCTGCAAAAAATGTGGAATTGATTTAGAGCAGAAAGTATTAGTGATTGTTTCAAAAAAAACACCAGCTCTAAAATTATCAACTCGAAATATGAAAAATGTAGAGTTAATTTCTGCTTCGAATTTAAATACATTAAGTTTGCTAAAAGCAAAACAAATTTTATTAACACCATTAGCAATAAATGAAATAAAGGAGATTTATTGTGGTTGATTCTTCATATTTTAATCTTAGTAATACGGATATCGTTAAGTATCCAATCATTACAGATAAAACAACAAGACTTTTAGAAAATAACCAATATAGTTTTATTGTAAATCCTTCTTCTGATAAAATTACAATCAAAGCAGCAATTGAATATTTATTCAATGTAAAAGTGATAAAAATTAATACGTGCCATCTTCCTAAGAAAAAAAGACGTGTGGGAAAATATCTTGGTTGGAAATCGCATTATAAAAAAGCAATTGTAACTTTAGCGGAAGGAGATACAATAAACTTATTCGCAGAAAATTAACAATTTATAAAAATTAATCAAGTTTATGAGTATTCGACTTTATAAATCATATACACCCGGCACACGAAATCGAGCACTTTCTGCATTTACTGAAATTACAAAAAGTAAGCCAGAAAAAAGTTTAATTCAAAAAAACCATCGTAATAAAGGACGAAATAATCGAGGAGTTATTACTATTCGCCATCGAGGTGGTGGACATAAAAAACGTTATCGATTAATTGATTTTCAACGTAAGAAATATTCAATCACTGCTACTGTAGCGGCAATTGAATATGACCCAAATCGTAATGCTCGAATTGCATTATTACACTATTTAGATGGTGAAAAACGATATATTTTACATCCAAATAATTTAAACGTAGGAGATACAATCGTTTCTGGTTCAGGATCACCTTTACATATTGGTAACACATTACCATTATCAGAAATTCCATTAGGGACTTCGGTTCATAATATTGAATTAATTCCTAATCGAGGTGGTCAAATTGTTCGCGCAGCAGGAACTTCAGCAAAAATCTTAGCAAAAGAAGGAAATTATGTAACATTACGATTACCGTCAAAAGAAGTACGGTTAATTCACAAAGATTGTTTTGCGACAATTGGTGAAATTAGTAATAATGATGCTTTTTTAGTACAAAGTGGTAAGGCAGGTCGAACACGGTGGTTAGGAAAACGACCAACTGTTCGTGGATCTGTAATGAATCCTTGTGATCATCCACATGGGGGTGGAGAAGGTCGTGCGCCTATTGGTCGGACTCGTCCATTAACTCCTTGGGGTAAACCAGCTTTAGGTATGAAAACAAGAAAAAATAAAAAACGAAGTGATGCTTATATTCTTCGTCGTCGTTCATAAGTAAAAATTTTATAAATAAAAATATTTTTAAAATGTCAAGATCATTAAAAAAAGGACCTTTTGTTGCGTATCATTTATTAAAAAAAATTAATAAAATGAATGAGGCTGGGAAAAAAGATACAATTACAACATGGTCGCGAAGTTCAACAATTCTCCCAAATATGATAGGGTTAACAATAGCTGTCTATAACGGCCGACAACATGTTCCAATTTTTATTTCCGATCAATTTGTTGGGCATAAATTAGGGGAATTCGTTTCAACTCGAACATTTAAATCTCATATCAAAACGGATAAAAAGACAAAACGATAAACATTAAAAAGAAATTAATATGATGGAATTTCGCTTTCCTCAAAATTTCACCGTCAAAACATTTCATGTTAAGTATGATAATAAATTATCTTCGTTTACTAAATTAATCTTACAGAGTTTTCAATTTAAATACTTGTATTATGTTCTTGAAGATATTTCATATCTTTTAAAATCAGTTCCTTCTGAAAGAGATACATTGTTACAAATATTTCACTCGATAGTTCTTTCACTTCAAAATAATCTTTGTGTTAATTTTTTTGATATTTGGATTTACGAAATTTATATTACTGATACTCAAAACTCCAATAAAGTTAAAAATTACAATGCACAAAATTCCAAGTGTTTAAATTCTTTAACAATTAAATTAGCATGTCAAGTGAAGCCACCTCCCGAAAAGACAGAAATTCCTTGGTAAAATTTAGAGATTTTACAAACCAAAAATAGAGGAATTCTTTTAAATTAGAGAAAAAAATTAACTAAATAAAAAACTTAAAAAACCAATTATAAACAAATTTATAAAACCTTTTTTATTTTACGGATCTATAAGTTCTGTTCAATTTAAAGTTTATATTTTTTTGGATTTATCTAGTTTTCACAAATAAAGTTAAAACATATGTAAAACCAAAAACTAAGGAGAATATTTTATGTCTAACGTTCAATCAGTTAAAGCTGTAGCCAAATATATACGAATGTCACCACATAAGGTACGACGAGTTTTAGATCAAATTCGGGGGCGTTCATATCAAGAGGCATTAATGATATTAGAATTTTTACCCTATGATGCAGGTGGGCCGGTTTGGCAAGTTGTCCATTCTGTTGCAGCAAATGCAAAGAATAATTATTCTTTAGATAAAAAAAAATTAATTATTGAAGAAGTATTTGCCGACGAAGGGCCAAAACTTAAACGAATTCGACCACGTGCACAAGGACGAGCTTATCGTATTTTAAAACCAACTTGTCATATTACTGTTGTTGTTAAAGCGATTAGTTAAACAACTTTATAAATTGTATTTTAATTAAAAGGATTAAGTCTGTGGGACAAAAAACCCATCCTTTAGGATTTAGATTAGGAATTACACAAGAACATAGATCTGCATGGTATGCAAATTTTAATCAATATGCAAATTTGTTAAAAGAAGATGATAAAATTCGAACATATCTTAGTAAATTAACAAAAACAGCAAGTATTTCGAATATTCAAATTAATCGAAATGGATTAAGTGATCAAATTCAATTAAACATTGAGACAGGACGACCTGGTGCATTAGTTGGAGAAAATGGTTTAGGAATTGAAACATTATTAAAAAATATTAAAACATTTTTACCTTCTGATCGTCAACTTACAATTAATATTATTGAAGTTGAAAAAGTTAATTTGAATGCATCTCTTATTGCCGATTTAGTTGTTAAACAATTAGAAGAACGAATTGCTTTTAGACGGGCGATTCGTGAAGCATTACAAAGTGCTCAAGAAGATAATGTGAGTGGAATTAAAATTCAAGTATCAGGTCGATTAAATGGAGCAGAAATTGCTCGAAGTGAATGGATACGTGAAGGTCGAGTACCCTTACAAACTTTACGAGCCGATATCGATTATTCAGCAAAAGAAGCAAATACGATTTATGGTGTTTTAGGTATTAAAGTTTGGTTATTTAAAAGTGAAATTTTAACTAACTAATAGAAAAAGTTTATAGTATTTAATAAATTTATATTTTAGCAAACTCATTTTATTATGTTAAGTCCAAAAAGAACAAAATATAGAAAATATCATCGGGGACGAATGCGTGGGAAGGCAACACGAGGAAATGAAATTTCATTTGGAGATTACGGCCTGCAAGCTTTAGAACCTACTTGGATTACTTCACGTCAAATTGAAGCTGCACGACGTACTATTACACGATATACAAAACGTGGTGCATCCTTATGGATTCGAATTTTTCCAGATAAAACGGTAACTGCTCGAGCTGCAGAATCACGTATGGGATCAGGTAAAGGTGCTGTCGATTATTGGGTAGCCGTTGTAAAACCTGGAACTATTTTATTTGAAATTGCATCTGTTCCTGAAGAAGTTGCACGTGCTGCTTTAAATTTAGCATCTTATAAATTACCAATAAAAACAAAATTTATTATTAGAAACAATATTGAATAAATTATGGGTTTACCTATATTTAATGATATCATAACACTTTCAAATACTGAAATTTCTGAAGCAATTATTCAAGCTGAAAAAGAATTATTTAATTTAAGATTTAAAAAAGCTACTCGTCAACCTTTTAAGCCTCACGAAATTAAATCTACAAAACGTCGTTTAGCTCAATTAAAAACACTTTTAACATTACGACTAGACGTAATTGAAAAAAAACGAAGCAATACATTAGTGAAATTAATTCAAAAATAAAATTCCATAAGAGGAAATTTTTAAATAAATATAAATGGATATAAAAATGATGATTTAAGGAGTCTTAAATGCCAGTAAAAGAGAAAGTTGGTATTGTTGTTAGCAACAAAATGGAAAAAACTATTGTAGTCAAAGTTGAAAGTCGATATCCACATCCCATTTATTCAAAAACAATGGTAAAAACGAGAAAATACTTAGCTCATGATGAAATGGGTGAATGTAACATTGGTGATCAAGTCTTAGTTCAGGAATGCCGACCATTAAGTAAACGAAAACGTTGGAAATTAGCCAAAATTCTTTCAAAATCATCTTTAATTATTTAAGATTAAATTTTTATGATATATCCCCAAACAATGTTAACAGTAGCTGATAATACTGGAGCGCGAAAAATTATGTGTATTCGAGTATTAGGTGGCAATCGAAAATATGCAAAAATTGGTGATACTATTATTGGTGTCGTCAAAGAAGCTATTCCGAATATGCCAATTAAACGTTCGGATATTGTAAGAGCTATTGTTGTACGAACTTGTAAAACAATTCGTCGTCAAGATGGCATGTATATTCGATTTGATGATAATGCAGCCGTAATTGTAAATTTAGATAATAATCCACGTGGAACTCGAGTCTTTGGTCCCGTTGCTCGAGAAATTCGTGAAAAAAATTTTTCGAAAATAGTTTCATTAGCACCGGAGGTTTTATAAATGCGTAAAAATCAAAAAATGCATATTAAAATTGGTGACACTGTAAAAGTTATCGCTGGTTTCGATAAAAATAAAACAGGTGAAGTAATTAAATTATACCGAAATAGTGGAAAAATTTTAGTTAAAGGTATAAATTTTAAGTTTAAGCATGTGAAACCTAATACCGAAAATGATGTTGGTGAAATTAAGCAATTTGAAGCTCCTATTCATCATTCAAATGTAAAATTAAATTAAAAAGATTTATAACAATATGCGTAGTCAACACTCATTAGAAGAAATTGCTGAAATACATCTTCTACTTGAAGATATAAAAAAAGAATACGAAAGTGGTATTCGAACAGTTTTAAGAAAAAATAATCCGACTATGTTTGCTAATCCGCATACTATTCCTAAACTTCAAAAAATTCAAATTAATCGCGGATTAGGATTAGCAGCACAAAATACAAATATTTTGAAAAAAAGTATTGAAGAATTTACAAGAATTACAGGACAAAAACCAATAATCACAAGATCAAAAAAAGCTATTGCTGGTTTTAAAATTCGTGAAAATATGGAATTAGGTCTTACTGTCACTTTACGAGGTGAAAAAATGTATACATTCCTTACAAAATTAATATTTTTTACATTTGCTCAGATTCGAGATTTTCGTGGGTTATCTGTAAGAAGTTTTGATAAAGCTGGAAATTATACATTAGGCTTGAAAGAACAATTAATTTTTCCTGAAATTGACTATGATGATGTTGATCAAACACAAGGTTTTAGTATTACACTTGTAGTTTCGTCATCGTCTCCAAAATCAAGATCTCGAACAATAGATAAAGTTTTAAATGGAATGATTCTTTTTAAATTTTTACGATTCCCATTAAATGATTGTGGGTACTATGAAAAGTATTCATCTTTTTCTGAAGTTAATCAAGTATGGGATAGAAAAAAACATTTACGAAGAAAAAGATGGTCTCAAGAATAAAATAAAAAAACATATAAGGAGAAGGTTGTGGTAACTGATACTATTTCAGATATATTAACGCGAATTCGAAATGCGAATATGGTTAAACATCAGATTGTTCAAATTCCTCTTTCAAAAATGTCAAAAGCTATTGCCGCTATCCTTAAAGAAGAAGGATTTATAGAAGATTTTGAAATTTTCGATACTGAATTAGAAAATGGCCCATATGTATTAATTTCCTTAAAGTATAAAGGAAAATCACGAGAACCAGTCATTTGTAAAATTGAACGAATTAGTAAACCCGGTTTACGCGTTTACGCTAATACAAAGAAATTACCAAAAGTTTTAAATGGCTTAGGTATTGCAATTATTTCAACTTCAAAAGGAATAATGACAAACCTAAAAGCAAAAGAACTTGGAATTGGTGGTGAAGTTTTATGTTATATTTGGTAACTGGAGTAATTATATAATATGTCACGTATCGGAAAATTACCAATCAAAGTACCGGCAAATGTCGATGTAAATTTTAAGGAATTAGATATTATAGTCAAAGGGAAATTTGGCACATTACAAAATACGATTCCAGAAGTACTTCAAGTCGAACAAAATGAAGATAAATTAATTGTGACGGTAAAAAATGAAACACGAACAAATCGTGCGTTACATGGTTTATATAGAACATTAATTAATAATATGGTTATTGGGGTTTCGGAACAATTTCAATTAACACTTAATTTACAGGGGGTTGGATATCGAGCTGCTGTTCAAAATAACGAAATTGTTTTAAATTTAGGGTATAGTCATCCTGTTAAAATGGCAATCCCTGATGGAATTTCAGTGGAAGTTGTTCAAAATACAACAATTAATTTACAAGCTTGTGATAAAGAACAATTAGGATTATTTGCAGCAAAAATACGAAATTGGCGACCGCCTGAACCTTATAAAGGTAAAGGCATTCTTTATAAAGGTGAAGTCGTTAACCGTAAAGCAGGTAAATCAGGTAAAAAATAAAACCATAAAATTTTAAAATTTTTAACAAAAAATAAATAAAAGTATGAAATTTTCAAAGCGCACGCTATGGAGACTCAAAAATAAAAATAAAAAATTAAAACCGAATAAATATAAAAAATTAAAACGTGATAGTTTACGTGGATCAGTGAAAGGAACTATAGAAAGACCACGATTATCAGTTTATCGTTCTAATGAAAATATTTATGCGCAAATAATTGATGATACAACAGCAACAACATTAGTTTCTTGTTCAACGTTAGATCGAGATATTAAACTTGCGATTATAAATGGCCGAACTTGCGATGCTTCAAGACTAATGGGTGAAAAACTTGCAGAACTTAGTCTTAAAAAAAATATTACCAAAATTGTCTTTGATCGTGGTCCTTATATTTATCATGGACGCATAAAAGCTTTAGCGGATGGAGCACGAGCAGGTGGTCTTCAATTTTAATAAACAATTTAAAAAGTATAAGTTTAATAAATTTTATGAGTACTGATTTAAAACAAGCTAACAAACCAAAAAAAAATTCTCGTCGTAATGAAAATTTCAACGAACCAAAGTTCATTGAACGATTAATAAAAATTAGTCGCGTATCAAAAGTAACAAAAGGTGGAAAAAAATTAAGTTTTCGAGCTATTGTTGTGGTAGGAGATGAAAATGGACAGGTAGGCGTAGGAGTAGCTAAAGCTGATGATGTAGTTAATGCATTTAAAAAAGCAAAAACAGACGGAAAGAAAAACTTAATAAAAGTACCAATTACTAAATCATTAAGTATTCCTCACAATGTAATTGGAAATTTTGGCGCATGTAAAATCATTATGCGCCCTTCTATTGAAGGTTCAGGTGTTATTGCTGGTGGAGCTGTTCGTACAGTATTAGAAGTTGCAGGTATTAAAAATGTAATTGCAAAACAACTAGGATCAAATAATCTATTAAATAATGCAAGAGCATCAATTGTTGCATTAGATAATTTAACAACTAGTTCACAAGTTGCAAAAAAACGAGATATTAGCTTAACTTAGAGTTATTTTATAAATCAGAAAATACGAGAATAAAAATGAAACAAAATAATGATAATAATATTTTACTGCAACGTCTCTTATTAAGTATTGCAATATTAATCTTTATTCGAATGGGAACATTTCTTCCTGTGCCAGGAATTAATCATGGTCATTTAGCATTTTATCTTCAACGACATTCCATGACAAGAAGTTTAGTTAGTACTTTTTCAGGGAATGATACATTTGTAATTGGATTATTTACCTTAAATATATTTCCTTACATAAATGCATCGATTATAATGCAAGTATTAGTTAGCCTTTTTCCCAAACTTTCTAAATTACAAAAAGAAGGTGGGAGTGAAGGTCGACGAGAAATTACAAAATTAACTCGTTTAATTACTTTAGGTTGGGCGTTTATTCAAAGTTTCAGCATTGCCTTTTATTTAAAACGGGCATTGTTTGATTGGAACTTAATGTTAGCAACTGAAATAATTATTTGGTTAACTACAGGTGCTATGATTGTTTTATGGTTAAGTGAATTAATAACAGAATATGGACTGGGTAACGGTGCTTCTTTATTAATCTATACAAATATTATTTCGAGTTTACCTAATTTAGGTAAAAAATTAATTGCGGAAAATAGTGAAAATTTAACAATTAGTTCTTGGTTAATTATTGGATTATTATTTTTTATTGCAATATCTGGAATTGTTGTATTACAAGAAGGAGCCCGAATTGTTCCATTAATTTCATCAAAACAATTAAGTCAACTTCCTCCAGCTTTTTCAATAGCGCCTGAAAATAATTATATCCCATTACGATTTAATCAAGCGGGAGTAATGCCGATTATTTTAACAACAGCTGTCTTAGTGATACCTAATTATATAACGAACTTAGGATTACTACCAATAATAACTCTTCCAGTTTTTGTTAAATCGTCTCAATTTATCTATTGGATTAGTTATTTTGTTTTAATTTTATCATTTAGCTTATTCTATTCAAATATTGTTCTTAATCCAAAAGATATTTCTGATGAACTTCAAAAAATGGCTGTAAGTATACCTGGAATACGACCTGGTATTGAAACTACTTTCTATTTAAAGCAAGTTATGAAACGAGTAACATTATTAGGTGCAATTATGTTAGCTTTGTTAGCCACATTACCAAATATAATTGAAGCTATTTTACATGTTTCAAGCTTTAATGGTTTAGGAACAACATCTTTATTAATTTTAGTAGGTGTAATATTAGATATTTCAAGAGAAATGCGCAGTATACTTCTTTCTAATATTTATAATGATGTATTTGATTAAATAAACTATAAAAATTACTTATTAATTCAAAAAATTATAATGAAAGTTCGTCCATCAGTAAAAAAAATGTGTAACAAATGTCGTGTAATTAAGCGACACGGAAAAATTATGGTCATTTGTCCAAACCCTAAACATAAACAACGTCAAGGTTAATAATTTAAAGGAGTTAATCAAGTGGTACGATTACTAGGTGTCGATTTACCAAGAAATAAAAGAATTGCATATGCACTTACTTATATTCACGGAATTGGTCTTACATCTGCGCAGAAGATTATTAAATTAGCAGATATTAGTTCAGAAATTCGAACAGATGAATTGACAACAGAACAAACAATAGCATTACGTAAAGCATTAGAAGATATTGATTTAAAATTAGAAGGGGATCTTCGTAGATTTAATGGTTTAAATATCAAACGATTAAATGAAATAAATTGTCATAGAGGTAAACGGCATAGAAATAGTTTACCTGTAAGGGGTCAACGAACAAGAACAAATGCACGGTCTCGACGAGGATCTAAAAAAACTGTGACTGGTAAGAAAAAATAATATTATTTTCAATAAATTCTAATAATTTAACATTTTATTTTATATGGCACAAAAAATGCGAAAACCAACATTAAAAAAAGATAAAAATAATCTTATTACAGGTGTTGTTCACATTCAATCTACATTTAATAATACGATAGTAACAATTACAAATTTAACAGGTGACACTATTTCTTGGGCTTCCGCAGGAAGCTCAGGATTTAAAGGAGCTCGTAAAGGAACACCGTTTGCAGCTCAAACAGCTGCTGAGAAAGCTGCATTAGAGGCTTTAAGTACAGGAATGAAAAATGTTGAAATTGTCGTTAAAGGTCAAGGTTCAGGTCGTGAAACAGCAATACGTGCCGTGGAAGGAGCAGGTTTAGAAATTCTTTCTATACATGATATTACATCTGTTCCACATAATGGGTGTAGACCTCCGAAACGCCGTCGTGTCTAATAAAAAAACCTTAATAAAAATACTTAGAAAAATATAGCGAGATAGTTGACTAAATCTATTATTAAACATATTACTAGAAATTATGAGTAACATTTCTATTAAATGTCTCAAATCGGAAAAAATTGAGTCAGGATCTATCTATAGTCAATTTTTAATTAATTCTTTAAATGCAGGTCAAGGTATAACGATAGGTAATTTATTAAGACGAGTTCTATTAAGTGATATAGGAGGAACGACTATTACAGCTGTTCGAATTGCTGGAGTACGTGATGAATTTTCAATTATTCCTGGGATTCGAGAAGATATTCTTGAAATACTCTTAAACTTAAAGGGCGTTGTTTTAAAGAATAAAATAACAGATCCTGAGTTTGGTCGATTAAAAGTTCAAGGACCAGCTGTTATTACAGCTAATTCAATTCAATTACCTTCGAATTTAGAAATTGTAAATCCTAATCACTATATTGCGACGATTTCTACTTCTAATTGTCTCGAAATAGAATTTAAATTTGAATATGGGACTGGCTATAAATTAGCAGGACAAACATTTGCCGATAAGTCCGAAGACTTTTTACAAATAGATGCAATTTTTATGCCGGTTCAAAAAGTAGATTTCAAAATAGAAAACGTTTATGATAATTCAAACTATATAACTGAACGTTTATTTCTTGATGTTTGGACAAATGGAAGTATTTCACCAGAAGATGCTGTTTCCAATGCATCTGAATTTATTATTGATTTGTTTAATTCTCTACGAAAAACTAATGTTATTCAAGGAATAAGTGAACTTGATCAAAACGATAATAATCATCCATTAGATCCTCATACGAATATTGCAATTGAAGAATTGCAATTATCGGTTCGAGCCTATAATTGCCTAAAACGAGCTCAAATAAATACAATTGGTGATTTATTAGAATATTCACCCGAAAAATTACAAGAACTTAAAAATTTTGGTCGTAAATCTGCAGACGAAGTTTTTACTACTCTTAAAACCAAATTAGGAATAATTTTAAAATAATTAGGTATTTTATTATATTAATTAATATTCTATGAATGAAACATTTATCCCCACTTCTGATTATAATAAAAAAAAATGGTATGTGATTGACTGTAAAGATCAAAAATTAGGACGAATAGCATCATTAAGTATTGCAGTATTATCTGGTAAACATAAATCTTACTATCATCCGTCACTTGATATGGGTGATTACGTAATACTAATTAATGCGGAATGTTTAACTTTAGATAGAGATATTACAAAATTTCATGTTTTTAATCCGGGACGCCCTGGACGTTCTTTAAAACGATTAGTTAATGCTCTACCACAACGAATTATTGAAAAATGTATTTTTGGGATGTTACCTAATGGTTTCCCACGAAGACATTTATCAAAACGATTAAAAGTATATCAGGGCTCACAACATCCACATAGTGCACAAAATCCTATTAAACTAGAAGAACTTAATAAAATTTAGTAACAATAATATATAAAAATTTTTATGAATACAAACTTTGAACTAGTTTTTCAAAAAGAGAAAATTGGTGTTGGAAAACGAAAACAAGCTGTCGCACGAGTTTTTATTGTTCCAGGAGAAGGAAATTTAATTATTAATAAAGTTCCAGGTGAAAAATACCTACAATATAATACAACGTATATAAATAAGATTTGGGCTCCTATTGAACAATTAAATTTAAATAACCAATATGATATTATAGCGTTAGTTACAGGAGGCGGATTAACTGGCCAAACTGAAGCTATACAACTTGGAGTAGCTCGTTTACTTTGTCAAATGAACCAAGAAAATCGTTCAATTTTGAAACCATTTGGGTTTTTAACTCGTGATGCACGAATTAAAGAACGAAAAAAATATGGTTTACGAAAAGCACGAAAAGCTCCACAATATTCAAAACGTTAAAAGAGATTAAAACTATAAAAATATGCCAAAACCTGAAATTCATCCTACTTGGTTTACAAATACTCCCGTTTTTTGTGACGGGAAATTACTATGTTATGTCGGTTCTACAAAACGTGAATTACAAGTTGACGTTTGGTTAGCAAATCATCCGTTTTATACAGATTCACAAACTCTTATTGATAGTGAAGGTCGTGTTGAAAGGTTTATGAAAAAATACGGTTTAAACTCAACAGACAAATAAATGTATCAATATATTTGCGAATTTTAATTCTATATTTATATATTATTTTTAAATTACATGCCAACTATTCAACAATTAGTTCGTTCAAGACGAATACAAATTAATAAAAAAACAAAATCACCTGCTCTTGTAAATTGTCCACAACGACGAGGTGTTTGCACTCGTGTTTATACAACAACACCGAAAAAACCGAATTCAGCAATAAGAAAAGTTGCACGTGTTCGATTAACTTCAGGGTTTGAAGTTACTGCATATATTCCTGGAATTGGACATAATTTACAAGAACATTCCGTTGTTTTAATTCGGGGCGGACGAGTAAAAGATTTACCAGGTGTGCGCTATCATATTATTCGAGGTGCCTTAGATAGTGGTGGCGTAAAAGATCGTACACAAGGTCGTTCAAAATACGGTGTTAAAAAACCCAAAACAGATAAATAATTAATTCTTTGGAGTTTATTAAAACTTTTAAAATCATCTTTTATTAATTCTATTTCTAATTATTGAGAAATAAGAGCTCATAAAAGATGATTTTATTTATACATAAATAATTTATAATCATTTTTAAATAACTTGATATTATGTCTCGTCGAAATATTTCAAAAAAAAGATTTCCTAAACCAGATTCTACCTATAATAGTTACTTAGTTAGTTTACTTATTTCACGAATCTTAAAATCTGGGAAAAAAAATTTAGCACAAAATATAGTTAATGGCGCTTTTGATATTATTAAAGCTAAAACAAATGAAGATCCACTAGTAGTTTTTGAAAAAGCTATTCGAAATGCTAGTCCAGTCGTTGAAGTAAAAGCTAGACGAATTGGTGGATCTACTTATCAAGTTCCTATTGAAGTTAGTGGATTTCGAGCTACAAATTTATCCTTAAGATGGATTATTAGATATTCTCGAGAACGAGTTGGACGTAATATGTCAATTAAATTAGCTAGTGAAATCATTGACACAGCAAATGAAATAGGTAATACTATTAAGAAAAAAGAAGAAACACATAAAATGGCAGATGCTAATAAAGCTTTTGCTCATTTTCGTTATTAATTAGTTAAAAAGATTTTCTCGCTAAAAGCTTACTAAATTATATATATATATAAATTAAAATTTAAAGGAACTTTTAAAAATGGCACGTGAAAAATTCGAACGTACAAAACCGCATGTTAATATTGGTACTATTGGTCACGTAGATCATGGTAAGACAACATTAACAGCTGCTATAACAGCAACAATGGCATTAGATGGTAATAGTGAAGTAAAAGATTATTCAGATATTGATGGTGCTCCAGAAGAACGCGCACGTGGTATTACAATCAATACTGCACACGTAGAGTATGAAACAGAAACACGTCATTATGCTCATGTAGATTGCCCGGGTCACGCTGATTATGTAAAAAATATGATTACAGGTGCTGCGCAAATGGATGGTGCAATTTTAGTAGTATCGGCTGCTGACGGTCCTATGCCTCAAACACGTGAACATATTTTATTATCAAAACAAGTAGGTGTACCTGATATTGTCGTTTTTTTAAATAAAGAAGACCAAGTAGATGATGCAGAATTATTAGAATTAGTGGAATTAGAAGTTCGTGAATTACTTTCGGCTTATGACTTCCCAGGTGACGATATTCCAATTTGTGCTGGTTCAGCTTTACAAGCAATAGAAGCAATTTCTTCTAATCCTGATCTTAAACGTGGTGATAATCCATGGGTTGATAAAATTTTCGCTTTAATGGATGCAGTCGATGAATATATCCCAACTCCTGAACGTGATGTTGAAAAAACATTCTTAATGGCAATTGAAGATGTATTCTCAATTACCGGTCGTGGGACAGTAGCAACTGGCCGTATTGAACGTGGGGTTGTTAAAGTTGGTGATAGTATTGAGATTGTAGGAATTCGTGAAACACAAACAACAACAATTACCGGAATTGAAATGTTCCAAAAGACATTAGACGAAGGATTCGCTGGTGATAATGTAGGTATTTTATTACGAGGTGTTACACGTGAAGATATTGAACGTGGAATGGTATTAGCCCAACCAGGTACTATTACTCCACATACAGAATTCGAATCAGAAGTTTACGTTTTAACAAAAGATGAAGGTGGACGTCATACACCATTCTTTACTGGATACCGCCCACAATTCTATGTAAGAACAACTGATGTTACAGGCTCAATTGAACAATTTACAGCAGATGATGGAGCAGTTGTAGAAATGGTAATGCCTGGTGACCGTATTAAGATGACTGCACAATTAATTTATCCTGTTGCTATTGAAGAAGGTATGCGTTTCGCTATTCGTGAAGGTGGTCGTACAGTTGGAGCAGGTGTCGTTTCTAAAATCGTTAAATAATAAAAGAAATTTATGGAAACAACAACGAATGAGAAAATTCGGGTAAGATTAGAATCGTTTAATCATGAACTTTTAACTTCATCATGTCGTAAAATAATTGATACAATACAAAATGATCAAGTAAACAATGTAAGTCTTGTTTCATTGCCTACAGATAAACGTATTTATTGTGTTTTGCGTTCTCCACACGTTGATAAAGATTCGCGGGAACATTTTGAGTTAAGAATCCATAAACGATTGTTAGAAATTTATTATGATTCAACGGTAAATATTTTTGATTTATTAGCTAAATCAGAATTACCTCCTGGTGTATTATACCGGATTTGTTTATCATAAAAATGTAATTTAAAAGATTGTGTTATTACGTTAATAACACAATCTTTTAAATTACATTTTTATGATAAACAATAATTGAACTACAAATTATCTAGCTATTCAAACTACTTAAGATGAATAAATCAATTTTTAATATTTTAATTTTTTTTAATGAACTTATCTTAGAATTTAGTATTGGGGACGGAGGGACTTGAACCCTCACGCACTATCACTAGGCAACGGATTTTAAGTCCGTCGTGTCTACCAATTCCACCACGTCCCCTGTAATTGATACGCAATTATATATTATAATTAATTTGATTAGTTAGCAACATTTTAGTAAAATGTTCTAGGCGGCACCCAGATTCGAACTGGGGATCGAGGATTTGCAATCCACTGCCTTACCACTTGGCCATACCGCCAATTTTTAAGTTGTAATTTGTTCCTACTTGCAGTATAATATATAATAAAATATTCCGCAACTATACTGACAGATTAGTATTAACTAAATATTAGTCAGACAATTTGATCAAAATTCAATTCTAACAATATTTATTTCTAAATTCCTTAAAAATACAAGTGATTAGTTAAAGAAATCGAAGTAGACAAATGAAGGATACAGCATATTACTAATTAATTAAAGTTTAAGTTTTAGGCTTTCATTTGTTAATTATATCAGTTATAAAGGATAACAATCATGTTTGAGAAATTTACTGAGGGAGCTATCAAAGTAATAATGCTATCTCAAGAAGAAGCACGTCGTATGGGACATAATTTTGTTGGAACTGAACAATTATTACTTGGAGTTATTGGCCAACGACACGGAATTGGGGCAAGAGCTCTTAAAAAAGCAAAAGTGTCTATTAAGAAAGCTCGTAAAGAAATTGAAATGTATATTGGACGAGGAACAGGATTTGTAGCCTCAGAAATACCTTTTACTCCACGAGCAAAACGTGTCTTAGAAATGGCTGTTCAGGAAGGGAAAGATCTTGGGCAAAATTTCGTAGGTACAGAACATATTCTTTTAGCGATCCTTGCAGAACCTGATGGAGTTGCAATGCGTACACTAGAAAAACTACGCGTTGATGTTCCAAAGCTTCGTAATCATGTTTTAATGGAAATTGATTTAAATCAAGAAGAAATTTTACGTCCATTAACACAAGCAGAAAAATTCATGTTAGAACGTGAAAAACGAACGAGTCAAACTCCAACGTTAGATGAATACTCTGAAAATATTTCAAAAGAAGCTGTTGACGGAAAATTAGATCCTGTTATTGGACGTGATAAAGAAATTAATGAAGTAATTAAAGTATTAGCTCGACGCAGTAAAAATAACCCAGTTTTAATTGGAGAACCAGGAGTTGGAAAAACAGCCGTTGCAGAAGGGTTAGCACAACTTATTCTAAGTGATAAAGGGCCCGATTTTCTGGATGGTCACTTATTAATGGCATTAGATTTAGGTTCTATTTTAGCTGGAACAAAATATCGAGGGGAATTTGAAGAAAGAATAAAACGTATTGTAGAAGAAGTTCAAAATGACTCTGGTGTCATTTTAGTCATTGATGAAATTCATACGTTAGTGGGCGCTGGAGCAGCGGAAGGTGCTGTCGATGCAGCTAATATTTTAAAACCAGCTTTAGCACGTGGAAAATTTAAATGTATTGGCGCAACAACAATTGATGAATATCGAAAATATATTGAGCGTGACCCAGCATTAGAACGCCGTTTCCAGCCTGTTCATGTTAAAGAACCAAGTGTTGGTGTTACTATTGATATTTTACGTGGGTTACGTGGAAAATTTGAACAACACCATACATTAAGCTACCACGATAAAGCAGTCGAACAAGCTGCTATATTAGCTGATAAATATATTGCTGATCGATTCTTACCTGATAAAGCTATTGATGTTTTAGATGAAGCAGGTTCACGTGTTCGGTTAGAAAACCGTCGATTACCTTTGGGCTTAAGACGACTAATGAATGAATTACAAGAAACTTTAAAAGATAAAGAAGAAAGTATTAAACAACATGATTTTGATGTTGCAAAACAATTAGTTGATCATGAGATGGAAATTCGTACACTCATTTCAATTATGAAACGAACAGCATTAACAAATGAAGCAATTGGAATAACAAGAAAAGAAGTTGATACAGTCATGGAAAATGATGTAGCAGAAGTTATTTCAGGTTGGACGGGTGTACCTGTAGCAAAAATTTCTGATTCAGAATCGAAACGATTGTTAAAAATGGAAGATACACTTCACGAACGACTTATTGGCCAACATCATGCAATCGTTGCTGTTTCAAAAGCAATACGTCGAGCTCGCGTAGGTTTACGAAATCCTAATCGACCAATTGCAAGTTTTATTTTTGCTGGGCCGACAGGAGTTGGGAAAACGGAATTAACAAAAGCATTAGCTGAATATATGTTTGGCAGTGAAGACATTATGGTTCGATTAGATATGTCGGAGTATATGGAAAAACACACTGTTGCAAAATTAATTGGTTCTCCTCCTGGTTATGTTGGTTACAATGAAGGTGGGCAATTAACTGAAGCAGTTCGGACTAAACCTTATTCTGTAGTATTACTTGATGAAGTTGAAAAAGCTCATCCAGATGTATTTAATTTATTATTACAAATTTTAGATGATGGTCGATTAACAGATTCAAAAGGTCGTGTCATTGATTTTAAAAACGCTTTGGTTGTAATGACAACAAATCTTGGTGCCAAAATTATTGAACGTGAAAGTGGTATTAAAGCTAAATCTCATGATGAAAAAGCACCATTTAAACTTGATGCTGATGGTGTTCTTGGGTGGGAACCCACACCAGAACCTATTAAAGACGAAAAACTTTTTAAAAAAGTAACACGATTAGTAAACGATGAATTAAAAGAATTTTTCCGACCAGAATTTTTAAATCGTATCGATGAAATTATTGTTTTTAATCATTTAACAAAATTTGATATTTGGGAAATTTGTGGTTTAATGGTTAGTTCACTACAAAAACGATTAGCAGAAAAAGATATTACCTTAGAAGTTGATTTATCTGTACGAAATCTTTTAACTGAAGAAGGATATGATCCTGTTTATGGTGCTCGACCATTACGTCGTGCTGTAATGCGACTATTAGAAGATACATTGGCACAAGAATGTTTATCAACACCGTTATATCCATATACAAAATTAAAAGTAACAAGAAAAGAACTTGAAAGAACACCATGGGGCGTTACTTATAGTAATGATGTTGCTGTTGAAATTGACTATACAAACGTTGACCCAGACTTAATTAAAGCAAAAGAGCAAGAACTTACAAATCCAAATGAAAATGAGGATTTGCCTGTTAGTATAGCAGAATAATTAATTTCATTTATCCTTTAGTCAAATTAATAGAAAAAATTTTTTCTATTATCTATTTTGATCCTTTAAACTAATAGTTTAAATTGATCAGAATAGATAATAGAAACTAGGATAATTTACTGATTTGATTTATCGGTGAACTTGCATTTGCATAATATTTTTTTTCCATTCGTCCTGCTAAGTATGCTAAACGACCCGACTGAACACCTAAATTCATTGCTAACGCCATTTTTTCAGGAATTTTAGCTTGAGCTACGGCTGTATTTAATAAAACTCCATCTGCACCCATTTCCATTGCTAATGTTGCTTCACTAGGTGTTCCAATTCCTGCATCAACAATAACAGGGATCGTTGAATTTTCAATAATAATTTGAATATTAGCTAAATTATTTAATCCTTGTCCTGAGCCTATTGGCGAACCTAATGGCATAACAGTTGCACATCCTAGATCTTCGAGATGTAATGCTAACATTGGATCTGCATTAATATAGGGTAATACAGTAAATCCTTTTTTGATAAGAAATTCAGCAGCTTTTAGCGTTCCAATAGGATCGGGCAATAAATACTTAGGGTCAGAAATTACTTCAAGTTTAACAAAAAAATTATCTTCTTGTCCAATTTGACATGCTAACTCATGTCCTAAAAATGCCATTCTAATAGCTTCTTCGGCTGTTTGAGAACCCGCTGTATTTGGCAATAGCCATAAATTTTCCCAGTCTAATGATTTAAGAAAACTTGTATTATCATGATTTAGATTTGTTGGTAATCGTCGAATAGCAACCGTTACTATTTCGCATTCACTTTTAATGATGCTATTAACAGCATCATCAACCGTTCGATATTTCCCAGTACCTAGCATTAGACGTGAATTAAATATCTTATTTCCAATTTTTAAAGTATCAAATGTATCTATCATTTTCTAAATATTGTTAAAAGCTCCCCAGGTAGGATTTGAACCTACGACCAATCGGTTAACAGCCGATTGCTCTACCACTGAGCTACTGAGGATATAATCACTATTCATATATTATCATATCTTTTCTATAAATTCAAGTTTTTTTAATCATAAGAATTTTAAATTAATTTTTTCTTTAATATTAAAAACCTTAAAACATTACTATCAAATTTTAAACTATTCGAAAAAGTATCGACATATTTGGGTATACTTGCAAAGTTAATTTGAATAAAGTTCCCTCTTTTTTGATTTTGAATTAAATAAGCTAAGTCACGTTTTCCACGAGAAATTACAGAAATTTCAGAGGCGTTTAATTTTCTTAATCCTTTTGCATAATTAAAGGCCCAAGTTTTTAGTTCACTATCATTAAATTCTTCAGTTAGAAGAATCATCATTTCATATTTTATTGTTGCTGACATAATATATTATTTTCTCGAAACTAAAACTATGTTACTTGTAAGTTATTAACTATGTCAATTAGAATTTAATTAAACTAATATTCAAGTTTTAAAAATTAAATTTCTTGATTGTAATTTAGAATTAATTAATCCTTTAAATTTTATTTTCATTTAAAGAACGGTTTCGTAAATTCACTAAAATGAAATATCGAAATTTGAAGATATTTTTTCCATAAAAAGTCTGTAATTTAGAAAAAGAAAGTTAATTAAATCCAGTCTCTTTTTAGTACAATAGTATAATGTATAACAATTTATATAAAAATTTTTATTGGAGAAATTTCATGGACTGGAATCTTATTCAAAATCTTTCATCGAATATAGTTTTTGGAATTTTATTGTTTACTATGATAATTTATTGGATAAGCTTATCATTTTTTACTTCTTCAAATCAGTTGGTAAAAATCGGTAAATTCAGTGCAATTATTGCAAATGCATTTCTATTTTTTATCCTTTGTTCAAGATGGATTGTAGCCGGGTATTTTCCATTAAGTAATTTATACGAATCTTTATTGTTTTTAACCTGGACTTTATTAACCATTTATTTATACATTGAATTTAAAACAAAAAGTAAATTAATGGGTGCCATTTTAATTCCAGTCGCTTTGTTAATTAATGGATTTGCTAACTTAACACTTTCCGCTGATATGCAAAAATCAAGTCCGTTAGTTCCTGCGTTACAATCAAATTGGTTAATGATGCATGTTAGTATGATGATGTTGAGTTATGCTACATTAATTATGGGTTCATTATTATGTATTTTATTCTTAGTTATTTCTAAATATCAAGACGTTAATTTACAAGCAATTGATGAATCTTCAGTACCTCTTTATAATGTCATGTTAGAATATTATGAAACAAAATTATTCTCACCATCTGACGAGATCTCAGAACTTGGGAAATTGAAACTTTTACAAAGTTTAGACAACTGGAGCTATCGAATAATTGGATTAGGTTTTCCATTTTTAACAATTGGAATTATTGCCGGCGGTGTTTGGGCAAATGAAGCGTGGGGATCGTATTGGAGTTGGGATCCGAAAGAGACTTGGGCCTTAATTACATGGCTTGTTTTTGCTACTTATTTACATTCTAGAATAACAAAAGGGTGGGAAGGTAAGAAAACAGCGATTTTAGGTGGCTTAGGCTTTTTTGTAATTTGGATTTGTTATTTAGGCGTTAACTTTTTAGGAAAAGGCTTACATAGTTATGGCTGGCTCTCATAAAAAACAGGAATCTAAAAAATGATTTTAAATTTTTAGATTCCTTTTTCGGTACTTGTTTATATTTAATATGCTAAACCTAAACTTCTAGTTGTTTCAGCCCCTAAATAAACACGAACACTTAAGAAGTCGGTTGGACATGCAGTTTCACAACGTTTACATCCCACGCAGTCTTCTACACGTGGAGAAGAAGCAATTTGACCTGATTTACAACCATCCCATGGAACCATTTCTAATACATCAGTAGGACAAGCTCTAACACATTGTGTACAACCTATACATGTATCATATATTTTAACTGTATGAGACATAAATTTTTATATAATTTTATTAGTTACTAGTCTAGATTATAGTTTATTTTTTTTAAAATATACTATTTTTCGTTTATGAATTTAATCTTAATATAAAGTTAAATTTTATAAAATGGTTTTTTGAAGTTTAACTTTAAAAATATAAATAGACGTTTAATAAAGTTGAGATAATCTATACTTATTATAAACATATTAACATTAAAACTAGAGATCTGTATGTCACATTTTACAAATATGAAAACTCGTTTCCAAAATTTATTTTATTTAGAAAAAGCTCTAAATAGATTAGATATTACTCATCAACGAGAAAAAAAAGTTATAGATGGGTATAATTCAAAACCATATAACATTAATTTAGTAATTCCACAATCCAATGGCTATGATGTTGAGTTTTGTTGGAACGGACACGAATATGAATTAGTTGTTGATATGAGTTTCTGGGAACAGCCATATCCAATTGAAAGTTTTGTTGATAAAGTTGCTCAACAGTATGCGGGTGAAGTTATTATTGGAGAAAGTCAAAAAATCGGATTCCAGCCAATTAAATATCAACAAAATAATGACGGATCAAATACCTTAGTTTTAGAACGTTGGAATCAAAAAACGAATGTTTAAGGAAAAAATGAATAACAGTTAAAATTAGTTGACTTTTTCTTAATTTTTTTTTATAGTCTAATCTATACTACTCTCTAAAATTTTAGAATTATGGCTGTACCGAAAAAACGGACATCGAAATCAAAAAAAAATGCTCGTAAAGCAAATTGGAAAAGAAAAGCGAATAAAGCAGCAGAAAAATCACTTTCATTAGCTAAATCAATTTTACGAGGAAAATCAACTAGTTTTCTATATAGTATGTATATAGATGAATAAAATAAATAGAATTCGATTATTGAATTAAATATTATTGACTAGTACTTATTCTTTATGTTCATTATCAATTAATGTTGATATAGTAGTAAATTATTAAGTAGATAGAAAGATACTTGTTAAATTATGATTAAGAAGGAAATTTTAGTTACCAAAAATAAACTTTTATTTTCTAGTTAATGATTGAAAAAATGAGTTTCTTTTCGATTGATTAATAATCAATTTGAATTTTTTCAAATTGATTGTTAATATACTAAAGGGGCGGATGTGGCGAAATTGGTAGACGCGCTAGATTTAGGTCCTAGTAACTTTTGTTTTGAGAGTTCGAGTCTCTCCATCCGCAATTTGACAAAGAAAATTCATTATAAATTTTATAAAATAATAGACAGTACTTTAAAAGAAATGATTCTTCCTTTTACATTACAACAACTTCGTATTTTGAAAGCTGTTGCTTCTGAAAAAAGTTTTACTCGCGCCGCTGAAGTTTTATTTATTTCTCAACCATCCTTAAGTAAACAAATTAAAACACTAGAAAATCGTTTAGATATTACATTATTGAATAGAGAACATAATAAAATTTCACTCACTGAAGCTGGAAAAGTATTTCTCCAATATTCTGAACGAGTTCTGGCGTTATGTGAAGAAAGTTGTCGAGTTTTAAATGATCTTAAAAATGGCGATCGTGGGAATTTAACAGTTGGCGCCAGTCAAACAATTGGAACATATTTAATGCCACGCGTTTTAGCTTTATTTGCTCAAAATTACCCCCAAATAAATTTAAAAGTACAAGTAGAATCTACTCGAGTAATAGCAAAAAATGTAGTTAATCGGGAAATTGATATTGCTGTTGTTGGCGGAGATGTTCCAACTGAATTAAAAAAAAGTCTTAAAGTTGAAAGTTTTGTTGAAGATGAACTTTTATTAATAATTCCTAAATCACATCCATTTGCAATAAAAAAGAAAAAAATTATAAATAAAGATGATCTATATCACTTAAATTTTATAACATTAAATTCTAATTCTACTATACGAAAATTTATTGATAATATTCTAATGCAGAATAATATTGAAACAAAACAATTTAATATCATTATGCAATTAAATTCAATTGAAGCAATAAAAACTGCCGTTAGTTTAGGATTAGGTGCAGCTTTTGTTTCATCATCAGCTATTGAAAAAGAAATTGAACTAAAAACTGTTGAAATTATTACAATTGAAAATATAAAAATAACTCGTAATTTATCGATTATAACAAATTCTGATTGTTACCAATCAAAAGCGTTTGAATTTTTTTACAATGAATTGTGGACACTAAAAAATATTACAAAGCAGTAATTATACAGTTCTAAATAATTTGCTTTATGAAAAGTTTTTTATTACTATAGTCTTGTATAGAGATAACATTTTTTAAATTATGAAATATGCAATTGTCGAAATAAGTGGAAGACAGTTCTGGATTGAAACAGGGAAATACTACGATTTGAACCGTATTCCAACTGAATTAGGTAAAGAAATTATTTTAAACCGAGTTTTGTTATTAAATAATGACGGTGAGATTCTTATTGGAAAACCGTATTTAGATAGTGTCAAGATTAAAGGTAAAATTTTAGAACATTTACGTGGACGTAAAACTGTTGTTTATAAAATGAGACCAAAAAAGAAAACACGTAAAAAACAAGGTCATCGTCAAGAAATGACACGAGTTCTTATTGAAGATATAAGTATTAATTAAAAATAAAGGAAGTAACAAAATGGCTCATAAAAAAGGTGCCGGTAGTACTAAAAATGGTCGAGATTCTAATGCAAAACGATTAGGAGTTAAAAGATTTGGGGGACAAGTTGTTAAGGCTGGGAATATTTTAGTTCGACAACGCGGAATGAAATTTAAACCTGGACTTAATGTTGGTTGTGGTAAAGATTTCACTCTATTTGCTTTAACCGACGGAACTGTAAAATTTGATTATAAAGATGCCAAACATAAACGAGTAAATATTATTGTTTAACAAAATCTCCTAAAATTTCTAAAATGTTAAAAAATCCATTTACAAAAGATTCAATTGTAAAGAAATATCAAAAATTAATTGATCAAATTAATGCCCTAGAAAATAATTTAACTACATTAACTGATAGTGAATTACGAAATAAAACATTTCAATTAAAAAAACAATATCACAATGAACAAGATTTAACGCCACTAATTGCTGAAGCATTTGCAATTACACGTGAAGCAAGTTCACGAACTTTAGGATTACGTCATTTTGATGTTCAATTAATGGGAGGATTAGTTTTAAATAGCGGAAAAATCGCTGAAATGCGAACTGGCGAAGGAAAAACATTAGTTGCAACTTTACCAGCTTATTTAAATGCTTTAACCAATAAAGGTGTTCATATTGTTACGGTGAATGATTATTTAGCAAATCGTGATCAAGTCTCAATGGGTCAGATTTATCGATTTTTAGGATTAGATACAGGATTAATTCAAGAAAATATGTTGGTTTCGGAACGTCAACAAAATTATCGGGCAGATATAACGTATGTAACAAATAATGAAGTAGTATTTGATTATCTTCGTGATAATATGGCATTAAATATAAATGAAGTTGTTTTACCGCCTTTTAATTATTGTATTGTTGACGAAGTCGATTCTATTTTTATTGATGAAGCACAAACTCCTTTAATTATTTCTGATTCAATTGAAACTTCGATTGATAAATATATAATAGCAGCTGAAGTTACTAATTATCTCGAAGTTAATGTTCATTTTAAAGTCGATGAAAAAAATAAGAATGTTATTTTAACAGAGCAAGGAACTATACAAATCGAAAAGATTTTAGGTATTGAAGATTTATATAATCCAAATGATCCTTGGATTCCTTATATAATTACTGCAATCAAAGCTACGACTTTATTTTTTAGAAACGTTCATTATATTGTTCAAAATAATCAGATTATTATTGTTGATGAATTTACGGGTCGAACTATGCCGGACCGACGTTGGAGTGAAGGATTACATCAGGCTGTCGAAGCTAAAGAAAATGTGCCGATTCGTCAAAATACAGAAACCAAAGCTTCAATTACCTATCAAAATTTCTTCTTATTATATCCTAAATTATCGGGGATGACAGGGACTGCTAAAACAGCAGAAGTTGAATTTGAAAAAATTTATAAATTACCAGTTGAAACAATTCCTACTGCTCGACCGAATCTTCGAAAAGACTTTCCTGATCTTGTCTATAAAGATAATTTATCTAAATGGAACGCAGTAGCTAAAGAATGTAAGGATATTTCTTTTACAGGACAACCTATTTTAATTGGGACAACCACAGTCGAAAAGTCTGAAATGTTAGGCGAATTGTTAAAGGAGTATCAATTATCTTATCAAATTTTGAATGCAAAACCTGAAAATGTTAAACGGGAAGCCGAGATTGTAGCACAAGCAGGAAAAAAAAATAGTATTACAATTGCTACTAATATGGCAGGGCGAGGTACTGATATTATTTTAGGCGGAAATATTACATTTAAAATTCGCAAGCAATTATATACAATTTTAGTTCTTGCAAAAAATCAAAATAAATTAAATAAATCAAAGCTTATTTTTCCTTTATTAATGCACTTATTTGGTACCTCACAAAAATTTTTAAGTGTTTTAAATTCATTATTGAAAGATTCTGACTTTTTAAGGTTATCCGAAACTGGAATTTTAAAACTTTTAAACGAAAGTGATCAAATTCAAATCCCCAAAATTCCATATCAATGTTCAATTAAATTTTTAGTTAATGAACTACTTAATTTTTCACAAAAAAGCCAAAAATTAGACAATATTATTGTTAAAAATTTAGGTGGACTTTATATTATTGGAACTGAACGAAATTATTCACGTCGAATTGATAACCAGTTACGAGGACGTTGTGGTCGACAAGGAGATCCCGGAAGATCAAGATTCTTTTTAAGTTTAGAAGATGAGTTGTTAAGAATTTTTGGTGGTTCGAAAATTCAAAATTTTATGCAAAATCAGCTGTTTGACGATGTTCCATTAGAATCTGAATTATTAACAAAAAGTTTAGATTCAGCACAAAAGCGCGTTGAAGAGGATCGATACGATGGTCGTAAATCATTGTTTGATTATGATGAAATTTTAAATAAACAACGTGCGGTTGTTTATTATGAACGTCGAAAGATATTAGAAAGTACGTCCGTTCGTGATAAAATTTTAGCATATGGAGAACAAATTATCGAAGAAATCGTAAGCGAATTAAAACAAAGAAAATTCGATCTGAACCAAGTTACATTTTTAATTGAAAATTTATTTGGAACAAGAATAAATTTCTTAAATATTATTAATAAACTTGGATACGATATAAATAACTTTGATTCATTTGAATTAGAAACTTATTTATTTCAAGAGTTTTGGTTATCCTATGAATTAAAAGTGTTAGAATTAGAAATTCGACATATCGGGATCGTTCGATCAATAGAACGAACACTTATTTTAATTTATATTGATATAGCCTGGAAAGAGCATTTACAAAAAATGTCATTATTAAGAGATGCTGTTGGATGGCGTAGTTACGGTCAACGAAACCCTTTATTTGAGTATAAAAATGAAGCATATGAATTATTTCAAAATCGGACAGTAACAATTCGACATTTAGTCATTTATGACCTTCTTCGTTCATCAATACTATAATTCAAATAATTAAATTAATCTTTATTTTAAATTTAGAATTTCATTATGACAAAACGTACATTATCTAATAAAACAAGGTATTCCATTTTAAAACTATCAGGTTTTCGTGCTCGTATGTCAACGGCTCAAGGTCGTAAAACGATTCGAAATCGCCGTCGAAAAGGACGTAAAAATTTAGCGATTCAAAATTAATGAATTGTATTATTAGAGTTAACTGTTTTGTTCACTCTAATAATAAATAATTTTTTATTTAAATCTAATATAATAATAGTTTAACAAACTAAGTTTCTAGATAACTAACTTATGAAATTTAATGATGAACTAACGCTTTTGTTAAAAGCCCGATATCCAATTATATACATCAATACACTTGAAGAAGATCGTGTTGAATATGTTATTCGAAAACATATAAAAACAAATTTAAACCGAAGTGTTTATAGTTGGGATTTTGTTGATGGGTACACAAATAATCCTAATAATGAAGGTTTTGCAAAACGAAACCCCTTACAAGCATTAGAACTTGTTGAACGCTTAACTTCAGAGACTCCAGCATTATTTTTACTAAAAGACTTTAATCGTTTTTTAACGGATATTTCAATTTCGCGAAAATTAAAAAACGTAAGTCGTATTTTAAAATTACAACCAAAAACAATCATTATTATTGCTTCAGAACTTGAAATTCCTAAAGAATTACAAGACTTAATAACGGTGTTACAATTTCAATTACCGATTGAAAGTGAAATAACTCAAGAATTAGAGAGATTAATTAATTCATTAAACATTAAAATTGATCCAAATTTATTTGAAAGTTTAACTAGAGCATGTCAAGGTTTATCTCTCGAACGTATTCGACGAGTTCTATCGAAAATTATTGTTACGCACAAAACAATTAATGAAAATAGTATAGCAATTCTATTAAATGAAAAAAAACAAATTATAAGTCAAACGGAAATTTTAGAATATTGGTCAGTAAATGAAAAAATTACCAATATTGGAGGCGTAAATAATTTAAAAGAATGGTTAAAAAAAAGAAAAACTTCTTTTGGTGTGCAAGCTTCAAACTATGGTTTACCAACTCCCCGTGGTTTATTACTTGTTGGGATTCAAGGAACAGGAAAATCACTTACTGCTAAAGCAATTGCTACTGAATGGCAATTACCTTTATTAAAATTAGATGTTGGAAAACTGTTTGGAGGAATCGTTGGTGAATCAGAATCAAGACTTCGACAGATGATCAATGTTGCTGAAACTTTATCACCATGTATATTATGGATTGATGAAATTGATAAAGCATTTAGTAATAATGATAATAAAGGTGATAGTGGAACTAGTAATCGTGTTTTAGCTACTTTTATCAGTTGGTTGTCAGAAAAAACAAAACCGGTTTTTGTTGTGGCAACAGCAAACAATGTTGATGTTTTACCATTAGAAATTATTCGCAAAGGACGATTTGATGAAATTTTCTTTTTAGACTTGCCTAAAAAAGAAGAACGAGAACAAATTTTTAAAATTCATTTACAAGAATTCCGTCCTAATACTTGGCAATCGTTTGAGTATTCAAAATTAGCACAATTATCCGAATCGTTTTCTGGGGCTGAAATACGTCAAAGTATTATAGAAGGGATGTATCATGCTTTTTATGAAAAACGAGAATTTACAACTGATGATATATGTTTAGCATTAAATGAATTAATTCCTTTAGCACAATTAGAAAATAACCAAACATTAAAATTACAAAATTGGGCCTCTTCAGGTCGTATTCGTCTTGCATCCTCAAAACCTATTTATATAAATTAAATTATCTAATGAAACAAAAACTTTTTAGATCATTGGCAGATTTAAGATTTGCAATAAGTATTTTATTAATAATCGCATTATTTAGTATAATCGGAACAGTTATTGAACAAGATCAGTCGATCGAAACTTACAAATTAAATTATCCGTTAACAAATCGAGTCTTTGGTTTTTTATCGTGGGATATAATTATAAAATTTGGGTTTGACCATGTATATAAAACGTGGTGGTTTATAAGCCTTATTTTATTATTTGGAGTAAGTCTATTAACATGTACCTTTTTACAACAACTTCCCTCTTTAAAAATCGCGCGACGATGTCAATTTTTTCGGACTACACAACAATTTTGTCGGTTAAAAATTTTTACACAATCGCATCATTTAAATTTTACACAACTGTTATTTAAAATAAAAAAACAGAATTATTCAATTTTT